AGAGTACCAAATGAAATAGAAATAAATAAATGTATTATTCAAAGTCTTCTATTTTTAAAAAAAAAAAAAATTTCAATCGTAAATCCAACGGAAGAATCGAATGAAATAAAAAAAGAAAAAAATTCAATAATAAATAATCAGATTCAGATAAGTCATAAATCACCCATTCAAAGCCAATTCAAGAATTCAACAAATTATTCCGTGACAGAAAAAAAAATGAAAGATCTGGGGAATAGGACAAGAATAATAAGAAATCAAATAGAAAAAATTACAAAAGATAAGAAAAAGAGAATAGAAATCAAAATGAGTCCTAACAAAACACGTTATGGTGTTAAAAGATTCGAATCGCACAAAAATATTAGTCAGATATTTAAAAGAAGAAATGCTCGATTAAGACATAAATCAAGTTATTTTATAAAATTTTTTATAGAAAAAATCTACATAGATATATTTCTATATATTTTTAATGTTTCCATAATTAATACAGAACGTTTTCATGAATCAACAAAAAAATTAATTGAAAAATCCATTTGCAATAATAAAACAAGTCAAGAAAGAATTGATACAACAAATAAAAATACAATTAAGTTTCTTTCGACTATAAAAAAATCACTTTTCCGATTTAGTAGTAATATTAATAGGAATTCGAAGATTCCTTATGATTTATCTTTTTTGTCGCAAGCCTATGTATTTTACAAATTATCACAAGCAAAAATAATTAACTTATATAAGCTAAAATATAAGTTAAGATCTGTCTTTGAATATCATGGAACGTCTTTATTTCTTAAAAAAGAAATAAAAGATTATTTTGAAACACAAGGAATAACTCCTTACGAACTAAGTACCAAGAAACTTCCGAATTTTGTAATGAATCAATGGAAAAAATGGTTAAAAAGTAATTATCAATATGATTTATCTCGGATAAAATGGTCTCGATTAGTACCACAAAAATGGCGAAATACAGTCAATGAACATTGTAAGCTTGAAAAAAAAAAAAAATGGAATTCATATGAATATGAAAAAGAACAATTAATTAATTACAATTACAAAAATGCCAATAATTCTGAAGCCCATTTATTGTTATTATCAGATCAAAAAGATAATTTAAAAAAAAACTATAGATATGATGTTTTATCATCTAAATTTCTTTATTATGAAGATAAGAAGGATTCATATCTTTATGGATTACCATTCCAAATAAAAAAAAACCAAGAATTTTCTTATCCTTATAATTACAACATACATAAAGACAAATTAGTTGATATGTGGTGGAGTATCCCTATCACTAATTATTTAGGAGTAACTAATATTATGGAGATAGAGAAAAATACAGATAGAAAATATTTGGATTGGAAAATTCTCCATTTTTCTCTTAGAAATAAAATTGACATTGGAGCCTGGGTCGATCTCAGTACGATCAATAATAAAAATACTAAGACTGAACCAAAGAATTATCAAATTTTTGATAAAAAGGATAATAATAATAAAGGTATTTTTTATTGCACAATTTATCAAAAAATCAACTCATCCCATCAAAAAAAAAACCTTTTTGATTGGATGGGAATGAACGAAGAAATACTAAGTTATCCCATATCGAATCTAGAATCTTGGTTCTTCCCAGAATTTTTCTTACTTTATAATGCATATAAAATGAAACCCTGGATTATACCAATTAATTTCCTTTTTTCAAATTTTATTGAAAATAAAAACATTAATAGAAAGAAAAAAAAAAATCCTTTTATATCATCAAATGAAAAAAAATTTCTTGAATTAGAGAATCAAAATCACGACGAAAATAAATTCGTAGGACAAGGAGATCTTGAATTAAATGTCCAAGAGAACTTTGAATCTGTTTTCTCAAACCAACAACAAAAAAATATTCAAAAAAATATTGAAGAAGGTTATACGGAATCAGATATAAAAAAACGTATAAAAAAAAAACAAGACAAAAGTAGTACAGAAGCAGAATTATATTCCTTCCTGAAAAGGTATTTTCTTTTTCAATTGAAATGGAATAATTCTTTCAAGCAAAAACTGATCAAAAATATCAAAGTATATTCTTTCCTACTTAAATTGAAAAATCCAAGAGAAATTACCATATCCTCTATTGAAAAGAGAGAAATTAATCTTAATATAATGGGAATTCCTAAAGATTTAGATATTAAAGAATTGATGAAAAAGGGGATATTTATTATTGAACCGATTCGTCTGTCTATAAAAGATGATGGACAATTTATTCTGTATCAAACTATAAATATTTCATTGGTTCATAAGAGTAAACGTAAACGCCAAAATAATCAAAAAAGATACAACGAAAATGTTGCTAAGAAGAATTTGGATGAATTGGTTCCAAGATATCAAAGGATGATGAAAAGTAGAGATAAAAACTATTATGATTTGCTTGCTCCTGAAAATATTTTATCTCCTAGGTGTCGTAGAGAATTAAGAATTCTAATTTGTTTTAATTCAAGTAATAATAATGGTGTGGATAAAAAAACAGTATTTTGCAATAGGAATGGGGTAAAAAACTGTAGTCAATTTTTTGATGAAAGCAAAGGCTTTGATCGAGATAAAAATCAACTTCTAAAATTCAAATTCTTTCTTTGGCCTAATTATCGATTAGAAGATTTAGCTTGTATGAATCGTTATTGGTTTGATACTAATAACGGAAGTCGTTTTAGTATATTAAGAATACATATGTATCCACGATTCAAAATGAATTTATGAAATTTTATCTTATATATTCCTTATTATCTGGTAGATAAATAGATGCACACACGTCTTATCTTACATTCAATTCCAATACATGATCCTAATTCGATGACGTATCCATTATATCCATAAATGAATCAACAGAATTTTCTTTATTTATTTTCTTTGATAAAATGAATGAAGAAAATAAGGAAATTCACATTTAGGATTATTGTGTAGACCACATTCAAATTGCTAGCATTATTATTACTGATTGAGAAAATTCCATATTTGGTAAACATTAAAAAGGAAGGTTAAGAATTTATGACAAAAAATTCATTCATATCCGTTATTTCGCATGAAGAAAAGGAAGAAAACAGGGGGTCTGTTGAATTTCAAGTATTCCGTTTTACCAATAAGATACGGAGACTTACTTCACATTTGGAATTGCACAAAAAAGACTATTCATCTCAAAGAGGTCTACGAAAAATTCTTGGAAAACGTCAACGACTACTGTCTTATTTGTCAAAAAAAAATCGAGTACATTATAAAGAATTAATCAGTCAATTGAACATTCGAGAGCTAAAAACACGCTAATTTGAAGAGTCGTTTTGAATTATTTGATTTATTAGATCTTGAATTTTGATGAACTTCTTTTTGTTTTCAGCAATTCATGGAAAAATGAATTCATGAAAGAATGAATCGGGGAAAAACCTATGACTGTACCAATTACAAGAAAAGACCTCATGATAGTCAATATGGGCCCTCACCACCCATCAATGCATGGTGTTCTCCGACTCATCGTTACTTTAGATGGTGAAGATGTTATTGACTGTGAACCAATATTGGGTTATTTACACAGAGGAATGGAAAAAATTGCGGAAAACCGAACAATTATACAATATCTTCCTTATGTAACGCGTTGGGATTATTTAGCTACTATGTTCACAGAGGCAATAACAGTAAATGGGCCAGAACAATTGGGAAATATTCAAGTACCTAAGAGAGCTAGTTATATCAGAGTAATTATGTTGGAGTTAAGTCGTATAGCTTCTCATTTGTTATGGCTTGGCCCTTTTATGGCAGATATTGGCGCACAGACCCCTTTCTTCTATATTTTCCGAGAAAGAGAATTAATATATGATTTATTCGAAGCTGCCACTGGTATGAGAATGATGCATAATTATTTTCGTATCGGAGGAGTAGCTGCCGATCTACCTTATGGATGGATAGATAAATGTTTAGATTTTTGTGATTATTTTTTAAAAGGGATTGATGAATACCAAAAACTTATTACACGAAATCCTATTTTTTTAGAACGAGTTGAAGGGGTGGGCATTATTGGTGGAGAAGAAGCAATAAATTGGGGTTTATCAGGACCAATGCTACGAGCTTCCGGAATACAATGGGATCTTCGTAAAATTGATCATTATGAGTCTTACGACGAATTTGATTGGGAAGTCCAATGGCAAAAAGAAGGAGATTCATTAGCTCGTTATTTAATACGAATTAGTGAAATGGCGGAATCCATCAAAATTATTCAACAAGCTTTAGAAGGAATCCCAGGGGGTCCTTATGAAAATTTAGAAATACGACGCTTTAATAGGATAAAATATCCTGAATGGAATGATTTTGAATATCGATTCATTAGTAAAAAACCGTCTCCTGCTTTTGAATTGGCGAAACAAGAACTTTATGTGAGAGTCGAAGCCCCAAAGGGAGAATTGGGAATATTTTTGATAGGAGATCAAAGTGTTTTTCCTTGGAGATGGAAAATTCGCCCACCGGGTTTTATCAATTTGCAAATTCTTCCTCAGTTAGTTAAAAAAATGAAATTGGCTGATATTATGACGATATTAGGTAGCATAGATATCATTATGGGGGAAGTTGATCGTTGAAATGATAATTGATACAACAGAAATACAAACTATCAATTCCTTTTCTAGGTTGGAATCCTTAAAGGAGATTTATGGGACTATATGGATGCTTGTACCTATTGTGATTCTCGTATTGGGAATCACAATAGGTGTACTGGTGATTGTGTGGTTAGAAAGAGAAATATCCGCAAGTATACAACAACGTATTGGACCTGAATACGCCGGTCCGTTGGGAATTCTTCAAGCTCTAGCAGATGGGACAAAACTACTTTTTAAAGAGAACCTTCTTCCATCTAGAGGGGATATGCGTTTATTTAGTATCGGGCCCTCTCTAGCAGTCATATCAATTTTACTAAGTTATTCAGTAATTCCTTTTGGCTATCACCTTGTTCTAGCCGATCTCAGTATTGGTGTTTTTTTATGGATCGCCATTTCAAGTATTGCTCCAATTGGACTTCTTATGTCAGGATATGGATCAAATAATAAATATTCTTTTTTAGGTGGTCTACGGGCTGCTGCCCAATCAATTAGTTATGAAATACCATTAACTCTATGTGTGTTATCAATATCTCTACGTGTGATTCGTTCAGACATAAGTCTTCTTCCATTTTAAGTTTTTACGAAGAATGAAATTTAAACGTATTGAATAGATATCTTTATTTTTTTATTCACTTCTCGAGTTAATAAACTAAATCAGATAGTTAAATGAGTGAAAGAAAACAGCTTAGAAATTCGCCGTAAAAAATTTGAATCTCATTTCCCAAGTACAAGGGTTAAACAAAAATAAACATAAGCAGTCAAGACTGTTTACCCCAAGATTGATTTATTAGTCATCAGGGCTTGAAGCGGGTTGAAAAGATCAACTTTATGGAGTTTTTACTATCTTTTCTATGAATTACCATAAAGATTGAGCAAAAATGAGTGGATGATTAGGAACACAAAAGTACACAAAGGATTCGTAATAGAAATTATGTAAGTTATCCGAAGAAACACTTATACATGAAATACTAAATTGGTGCTTTAAATTGGTAGAAATGATCAAGTAGTACTCCAAAAAATTCCGATCCAGAGTATGCTCCTATCCACCGATTAAATGAATGACTATCAGGAACGAAGTAATCCTTTACTTTGTTTTATTGTTTTATTTTAAGCCTAAATAAAAGAAATAAGAGGACCAAAAAAAATGAAATACGTAATTGCAAAAAAATATTCATGGAAATGAAATTTTTGTCACGTCATAAATCATGAATGAATGTTTAATTCTTTTTCGGAATCGAAAATAATATAATTCTAATAAGGTAAAATATTTATTATTGGTAAAAAGAGTATTTTATTAATGAATAAAATTATTACTCAATAAAAAAAAACTTGAAATTCTTAAAATTAAAGTAAAGAACGAGATCAATTCCGAAGCACTTTTTTATAGTATAGCAGACAGAATTCCATTGGTCTAATTCAGGAACTTTTGATTCATTTTGACTTTATCTATTTTCCAAACATATCAAGATTAAAGAATATCGAATAGGTCCTTAGATTTATTTATGGCTCTCGAGGAGCCGTATGAGGTGAAAATCTCACGTACGGTTCTGTAATAGCGATGATAAGAGTGATCTTATCATCGACTATGATTATCTAACAGTTCAAGTACAGTTGATATAGTTGAGGCGCAGTCAAAATATGGTTTTTGGGGATGGAATTTGTGGCGACAACCTATAGGGTTTATTGTTTTTCTAATTTCTTCTCTAGCGGAATGTGAGAGATTGCCTTTTGATTTACCAGAAGCCGAAGAAGAATTAGTAGCAGGTTATCAAACGGAATATTCGGGTATAAAATTTGGTTTATTTTATGTTGCTTCCTATTTAAATCTGCTAGTCTCTTCGTTATTTGTAACAGTTCTTTACTTGGGTGGTTGGAATCTCTCTATTCCATACATATTAATTCCTGAATTGTTTGAAATAAACAAGGCGTATGGAGTCTTTGGAACGACAATTGGTATTTTCATTACATTAGCAAAAACTTTTTTGTTCTTGTTCATTCCTATCGCAACAAGATGGACTTTACCTAGACTAAGAATGGACCAATTATTAAATCTTGGATGGAAATTTCTTTTACCTATTTCTTTAGGTAATCTATTATTAACAACTTCTTCCCAACTCCTTTCATTATAAATTCTATAAAATCAAAAAATTATTCAAATTTCATTTGTTAGCTTGTATCAAACAAGAGAAAGAAACAAAATCCAATTTTTTGATTTATTTTGACTATATGTTCCCTATGGTAACCGGATTTATCAATTATGGTCAACAAACAGTACGGGCGGCAAGGTACATTGGTCAAGGTTTTATGATTACCTTATCCCACGCCAACCGTTTACCTGTAACTATTCAATACCCTTATGAAAAATTGATCACATCGGAGCGTTTTCGTGGTCGAATCCACTTTGAATTTGATAAATGCATTGCTTGTGAAGTATGTGTTCGTGTATGTCCTATAGATCTACCTGTTGTAGATTGGAAATTGGAAACGGATATTCGAAAGAAACGATTGCTTAATTACAGTATTGATTTCGGAATCTGTATATTTTGTGGTAATTGTGTTGAGTATTGTCCAACAAATTGTTTATCAATGACTGAAGAATATGAGCTTTCTACTTATGATCGTCACGAATTAAATTATAATCAAATTGCTCTGGGTCGTTTACCAATATCAATAACGGATGATTACACAATTCGAACAATTTTGAATTCGCCTCAAACAAAAGAGAAATCTCATGATTGAAGAACAATTCCCAATTACTAAATTACTAAGGTTCTTTTATTTAATTGAAATTTTTTCATTTTATTCTTGGTTACTAACTAAAAATCTCGACCATTCACTATAATCTATTGATTGATGAAAATTTCAACTTAATTTGTTTTGTATTGAAAATCTGTTTACTGTAATTGGAATAATTGCAAATAGTTTCGAACTCTACTTCCGATAAAATAAAAAAGAATGCGATGGTTCTAATATAATAACTTTACCTACATCAAGTCGTACATATTAGGATTTAGCAATTAAGAACACATGAACCTCCTTTTTCCTGTTCAAGTCAATAAGATCATGAAAAATTAGGATTTTTTTATCTCTTATTTTACATATAATGGATTTACCTGGACCAATACATGATTTTCTTTTAGTCTTTCTGGGGTCAGGTCTTATATTAGGGGGTCTAGGAGTAGTATTACTTACCAATACCATTTTTTCTGCCTTTTCCCTGGGATTGGTTCTTGTTTGTATATCTTTATTATATATTCTAGCAAACTCTCATTTTGTAGCTTCTGCACAACTCCTTATTTACGTGGGAGCTATAAATGTTTTAATACTATTTGCTGTAATGTTCATGAATGAGCCAGAATATGACAAAGATTTTCATCTTTTTACTGTTGGGGACAGAGCTACTTCATTGGTTTGTACAAGTCTTTTTATTTCATTAATTAATACTATTCTAAATACGTCATGGTATGGGATTATTTGGACTACAAGATCAAACCAAATTCTAGAACAAGATTTGATAAATAATAGTCAACAAATAGGAATTCATTTATCAACAGATTTTTTTCTTCCATTTGAACTCATTTCAATAATTCTTTTAGTTTCTTTAATAGGTGCAATTGCTGTGGCTCGTCAATAATTTTTTTTATTATCAATCAAAAAAAAATCTATTTTATCGTATTAATTTCCATTCAATTCTATTCAAATTTATGTATAAAATGAAAATACTTTTAGTTCGATTTCGATTTCTTACTTACATATTTTTTTGATCTTAATTTATTCTATTCTAATTTGTTATATTCTGGTCAATCAAATCGGTTTAATTGTTTTTCATATTGAAATGAATCGAGATTGATAAGGAGTTGGTCAATGATGCTTGAACATGTACTTGTTTTGAGTGCCTATTTATTTTCTATGGGGATCTATGGATTAATCACGAGTCGAAATTTAGTTCGGGCTCTTATGTGTCTTGAACTTATATTGAATGCAGTTAATCTCAATTTTGTAACATTTTCAGATTTTTTTGATAGTCGTCAATTAAAAGGAAATATTTTCTCAATTTTTGTTATAGCTATTGCAGCCGCTGAAGCAGCTATTGGACTGGCTATTGTTTCTTCAATTTATCGTAACAGAAAATCAACTCGTATCAATCAATCGAATTTATTGAATAAGTAGTATTTTTATTATTATTCTATTTTATATTAACTATGTTATTATATTAGAATTAGTTATTATATAACAATTATAGAAATTGATAATAGTCATCAATTCAAATAAAATTACTAGGTACAGAACCTTAAGGTATAATCATACTGTAAAAAATAGAATAAATCAAAGTATTTTGCAACTCTTTTTTATTTTCTAATAATTCTAATAAGCCGATCCAATCCAGAAGTAGGTTGATTCGAATAATTCTGGTAAATCATTGATTCGTCTGGTATTTGAATATGTGGTTCATTTACTTTACTAGAACTAGATCGAAAATTAATGAAGTTAAAAAACAATTTTAGACACAATGTCACATTCAGTAAAGATTTATGATACATGTATAGGGTGTACTCAATGTGTCCGAGCTTGTCCCACAGATGTATTAGAAATGATACCTTGGGATGGATGTAAGGCTAAACAAATCGCTTCGGCTCCAAGAACAGAGGATTGTGTCGGTTGTAAAAGATGTGAATCTGCTTGTCCAACAGATTTTTTAAGTGTTCGGGTTTATTTATGGCATGAAACAACTCGCAGTATGGGTCTAGCTTATTGATAGATACGTTCCAGAAAACTCCACTTGAATCCATTTATTTATTCTATTTGGATTTTTTTTTTACCGACAAAACCCCGTACCCGAAAAGAAATATATTTCTTTTCGGGTACGGGGTTTTTTGGCTCAAGTGTATCTTGTCTTTACTACGAATTTTTTTCCTTGGTTAACAACCATTGTAATTTTGCCCATATTTTCGGGTTGTTTAATTTTCTTTCTTCCTCATAGAGGAAATAAGGTCATTAGGTGGTATACGATATTTATTTCCATTTTAGAACTCCTTCTAATAACCTATGCATTCTGTTATCATTTCCAACCGGACGATCCATTAATGCAACTGACAGAAGATTATAAATGGATCAACTTTTTTGATTTCCACTGGAGATTAGGAATAGATGGGCTTTCAATAGGGCCCATTTTACTGACTGGATTCATCACCACTTTAGCTACGTTAGCGGCTTGGCCGGTTACTCGAGATTCACGATTATTCCATTTCCTGATGTTAGCAATGTACAGCGGTCAAATAGGATCATTTTCGTCTCGAGACCTTTTACTTTTTTTCATAATGTGGGAATTAGAATTAATTCCTGTTTATCTACTTTTATCCATGTGGGGGGGAAAGAAACGTCTCTACTCAGCTACTAAGTTTATTTTGTATACTGCAGGGGGTTCCATTTTTCTATTAATGGGAGTTCTGGGTGTTGGTTTATATGGTTCCAATGAACCAACATTAAATTTTGAAACATTAGTTAATCAATCATATCCCGTGGGATTAGAAATAATATTCTATATTGGATTTTTTATTGCTTTTGCTGTCAAGTTACCGATTATACCTTTACATACATGGTTACCGGATACCCACGGAGAAGCACATTACAGTACTTGTATGCTTTTAGCTGGAATCTTATTAAAAATGGGAGCATATGGATTGGTTCGGATTAATATGGAATTATTACCCCATGCTCACTCTATATTTTCTCCTTGGTTGATAATAATAGGGACAATGCAAATAATCTATGCAGCTTCAACATCTTCCGGGCAACGTAATTTAAAAAAAAGAATAGCCTATTCCTCCGTATCTCACATGGGTTTCATAATTATAGGAATTAGTTCTATAACCGATACAGGACTAAATGGAGCCATTTTACAAATAATATCTCATGGATTTATTGGTGCTGCACTTTTTTTCTTAGCGGGAACTAGTTACGATCGAATACGTCTTGTTTATCTCGACGAAATGGGCGGAATAGCTATTCCAATGCCAAAAATATTCACACTCTTCAGTAGTTTTTCAATGGCATCCCTTGCGTTACCAGGCATGAGTGGTTTCATTGCGGAATTAATAGTATTTTTGGGAATAATTACCAGCCAAACATATCTTTTAATGCCAAAAATACTAATAACTTTTGGAATGGCAATTGGAATTATATTAACTCCTATTTATTCATTATCTATGTTACGTCAAATGTTCTATGGATATAAGCTATTTAATATTCCAAACTCTTATTTTTTTGATTCTGGGCCGCGAGAGTTGTTTGTTTCTACTTCTATCTTTTTACCAGTAATAGGTATTGGCATTTACCCAGATTTCGTTCTCTCACTATCAGTTGAGAAAGTGGAAACTATTCTATCCAATTTTTTTTATAGATAGGTTTCCTTAAATGAATAAAGAAGTCTTCTTTACGTAAGAAGAAGAAAGATTGAATTGGAATTATAATGAAACATGTTTGGCGTTTGTGAGAACCATTTAAATCACTATACTACTTGCATTTGATTTAAATGGTTCTCGCCTGTTTATAAGAAACTTACTTATGTCTTTATGCTGTGCCCGATGTTTGTACTCGTAAGGCCCTTTATTCAATTTAATTAAGCGTTAATGTAAATGAACCATAACTATGTAGGCCTATTCCTAATAGATTGACCCCAAAATAACATATCCAAATTATAAGAAAGCCTATAAAAGCCACAATTGCAGAATTTGCACCTTGCAAATTCTTATTTGTTCGAATATGTAAATAAATTGCAAATATGGTCCAAGTAATAAAAGCCCAAGTTTCCTTTGGGTCCCAATTCCAATATGATCCCCACGCCTCATTGGCCCATACTGCTCCCGAAAGAATACCTATGGTTAAAAAGATAAATCCTAGACTAATAACACGATAACTCCAACGATCCAGCTGTTCAATCAACTGGGACCTGTAATAATTTCTAACATAAAAGGGGAAAGCACTTTGGAAAATATTGCCTTTTTCATTTATGTATTGAATTTCATCGAAGAAAAATGACTTAGTTAATAAATGTTTTCTTTTATTAAAAATCCTTATTATACCTTTTTGAAATGTAATGATTATAAGTGCTACTGATAATAATGATCCGCATAAAAGAGCTGCATAACTCAATACCATCATACTTACATGCATCATTAACCACTGGGATTGGAGAGCAGGTACTAATATTGCGGATTGATGCATTTCAGTTAAAAGGCCCGAAGTAACAAACCCTTGGGTAAAAATAGCACTTGGCGCGGTTATTGCACTTAAAGTATTTTTATGTTTTTTAAAATATGGAATCATATGAATAATGTAGAAACTCCAGGAGAGGAAGATTAATGATTCATATAGATTACTTAATGGGAAATGCTTCCAATAAAGCCAACGAGTAACTAATAATCCTGTTATACAAGAAAAAGTAACTATCATTCCTTTTTCGAATGAATTATATAGTCCTACTATTTCATTGACTAATAAAGTTATCAAATGGAGTGTAATTACGACAGAAACTGTTGAAAAAGAAATATGAATTAAAATATGCTCCAAAGTCGAAAAGATCATAAAAAATTTATATTTAAAAAAAAAATCCCTCAATTAAAATTTTTGAAATGGAAATCCGAAATTTCATTCATTTTATTATAGGACTATTGAATTCTTTTGAGAATTTTGAAGATGCCATGCCGCCACTCGGACTCGAACCGAGATGCTCTTGCACTGCTTCCTAAGAGCAGCGTGTCTACCAATTTCACCATAGCGGCTTGTTTGAAATCATAATAGCCTGTTTTTATTCAATCGTCGAGATTGAAGGGGTTAATTCAATGGAATATTTTGTTTAGAAAACAGTCAAATTGATGAATAAAAAATCATTCACAAAAAAATGTTTCAATTTGTTTTCATAATGTTATTTTATTATATACTACTTATTTCAAGTTTCAAGTTCATTTTATGATACCACTTTAATTTGTCAATGGACTTTTATGTAGTTTCTGTTTTCTTGAAATGTAACGCTTGTAACTAGAACATTCTCTATTTTATCTCGGGATAGACCTCAATAAAGTTCTTTCTCATTTTTGGTTTAAAAATTAGAAATCAATTATTTAATTTCAAAAAAAAAAGATTTTTTGAATCACAATTTTAGCACGGCATCGAAGGGCTTTTTTATGGAAATGGATAGTTTTATATTCAAACAAAATAAATTAATTGGTAGGATTTTTATTGTCTCTATAGGTTATCTTAAGTTTCAACAAACCAATTAATTATTAAACTGCATATTTCATATAAAATAAATAAAATTAATATTTGGTTGTGACAAAACAAATAGGTTGATGGGGAAAAAATCCCCATCCTAGAAATGAGAAAATACACTAAAAAAGAAAGGTGATGAAATCCTATATATATTTTCAAATTCAAACAAAAAAAGTACTATTTTTTTTATTTAATTTTATGGTCGACATAATAGTTCTTATTCTACATAATAAAAAAAAAATATAGAAAGTTTCAATCAAAAAATTTGTCAATTGAAATTTTCTATATTTTAGATTGAAAATAAATTCATTTTAAATTTCTTATCCCATTTTTGTGAGTTAGGACGATTTCGATTATTCCAAGGTTTGATTACTTATTTTTCGTACAAAAAAAAGAAACTTTTTGAATTTCCAGTGGAAAGAGATTTTCCTAACGAAAAAGCTTTTTTCGCTACCAACCGTCCTTTTCTTATCCAATGCTTTTTACGAATACGTTTTTTAGAAAGAGAGGTACGTTTTTTTGGAACTGCCATTGAAAATAAAATTCATTACTCATTGTTATAGTTGGATGTGAAAGACATCTGTTGGTCAAACGAATCTTTGTTTATTATTCATTATCTATGTATTTAGATTCTATCCAATATCTTCTTCATTAAACTTTTATTTTAATAAAATAGAAAAACAAAATCGAATTAAAAATATCTTTTCATTTTTCTAGTAAATATAAAGATTAGGAGAAACAAAATCTTCTATGGAATAGATGAAATAAGTAAAAAAATTCGTACAAAATTAATTAAGATTAATAAAGAAATAATGAATCAAATTTTTGACTTATACGTATATGTTATGTCTATTTTTGTTGTGTTGCATTTAATTTACGTGTACGTAATAAGTCACATCGAAAAGTTTAATAACTCAACTCTTATAAGATTAACTTTTTAGAAGATTCACTTTTTAGTTAATCTTAATTGAAATTTTTTTAACATTCTATGTTATGTAAAATAAAAAGTAAAGTAATAGATATCCTTTTCTATAAAAAATCTAGAATTATAAAAAAAAATATTGAATCTTGTTATATTTTTTTTGTTTGGAATGTAAGACAATCAAATAAAATAATTTTTCATAAAACTAGTTAATAATTTTGAATAAACTAACTAAAATAATTAGTAACTAGTTCCTATTTGTTTGTATCATTATTGATTTTATTAGATCTTTAGATAGTATTTTTTTAGTTGAATTTTTTCTCTTTTATTATTCTATATATGGATTCTAAGTAATTTAATAGAATAAGAAAAAGAAATTTTTAAATTATATTTAAGTTATTAATTCCATGTCTTGATTTTTTTATTGACTTCTTTCAAAAGAGGCAAGAACCGGTGAATTGTAAACCAAAAAATGAAATTAATTAAAAATTTTCTATTCTATTATGGAACATATATACCAATATGCATGGATTATACCTTTCATTCCACTTCCAGTTCCTTTGTTAATAGGAGCTGGACTTCTTTTTTTTCCGATAGCAACAAAAAATCTTCGGCGTATATGGGCTTTTTCTAGTATTTTGGTGTTAAGTATAGTTATGATTTTTTCTATGAAGCTGTCTATTCAGCAAATAAATAGTAATTTTTTTTATCAATATGTATTGTCTTGGACCATTAATAATGATTTTTCTTTAGAATTCGGTTACTTGATCGATCCACTTACTTCTATTATGTCAATGTTAATCACTACTGTTGCAATTTTGGTTCTTATTTATAGTGATAATTATATGTCTCATGATCGGGGATATTTGCGATTTTTTGCTTATATGAGTTTTTTCAATACTTCCATGTTGGGATTAGTTACTAGTTCAAATTTGATACAAATTTATATTTTTTGGGAATTAGTTGGAATGTGTTCGTATCTATTAATAGGTTTTTGGTTCACACGACCTATTGCCGCAAATGCTTGTCAAAAAGCATTTGTGACTAATCGTATAGGGGATTTTGGCTTATTATTAGGAATTTTAGGCCTTTATTGGATAACGGGCAGTTTCGAGTTTGGGGATTTATTTGAAATATTCAATAACTTAATTAATAAGAATGAAATCCATTTTTTATTTTGTATTTTATGTACTTTGTTCTTAT